GAATTTCCAGAAGAATGGCTAGAGGAGGGTATTCAAATAAAGATCGCATTTCCTTTTCGTCTGAAACCTTGGCACAAATCTACCTTACGATCCACTGAAAGGGAAAAGGATCCAATGAAAAAAAAAAAAGCGAAAAAAATGGTGAAAAAGGAAAAGGATTTTTATTTTTTAACCATTTTTGGAACGGAAGTAGAATTACCCTTTGCTTCGGTTCCTCGAAATCGAAGTCCATTTTTATTTTTGGATCCCGTTTCTAAAGAACTCAAAAAAAGAATTCAAAAATTCAAAAATAAAATGCAAAAATGGAAAAAGAATCGTTTTCTAATTCGAAAAGTTTCAAAAAGAACAAAATGGATCATCAAAAGTATTCTATTTGTAAAAAAAAAAATATTCAAAGAAAAAGAAATATATGAATTGAGTAAAAGCCAAAAAGATTCAACAATCAATAAAAATAATCCACTGATTTACGAAAAAGAAATATATGAATTGAGTAAAAGTCAAAAAGATTCAACAATCAATAAAAATAATCCACTGATTTATGAATCATCCATTCCAATTCAATCTATTAATTGGACAAATTGTTCATTGACAGAAAAAAAAATAAAAGATCGGAATGATAAAACAAAGACAATACTAAAGCAAATAGAAAAAGAGATAAGTATTATTAGTTCGAACAAAACAACTTATGATGCTAAAAGATTATTACAAAAAAATATTTTGCAGATATTACAAAGAAGAAATGTTCGATTAGCTCGTAAATTGTATTCTTTTTTTCAATTTTTCATAAAAAGGTTATACAGAAATATCTTTCTATGTATTATTAGTATTCGTAGGATCAATATACAACTTTTTCTTGAATCAAAAAAAAAAATTATAAATAAATCAATTTACAATAATGAAGCAAATGCAGAAATAACCGATAAAACAAATCAAAGTATAATTTACTCTATTTCAACTATCAAAAATTCAACTTATAATATTAGGAATACGAATTCACAGAATTCTTGTGATGTATCCTGTTTGTCACAGGCATATGTATTTTATAAATTATCACAAATCCAAGTTATTAACATATATAAATCTAAGTTAAAATCTATTTTTGAATATCCTAGAAGATCTTTTTTTCTTAAAAATGAAATAAAGGATTATTTTTTCGGAATACAAGGAATATTTCATTCCAAATTAAGACATAAGAACCCTCGCAATTCTGTAATGAATCAATGGACAAATTGGTTAAAGGGTCATTCTAAATATGATTTATCTGAGAGAAGATGGTCTAGATTAGTACCACAAAAATGGAGAAATAGAATCAATGAACATTGTATAGCTCAAAATAAAGATTTAACCAAATGTGATTCATATGAAAAACCCCGATTAATTTTTTACAAAAAAGAAAAAGTAGACTCATTAAAAAATAAATTAAGAAAACAATATGGATATGGTCTTTTATCATATAAATCTATTTATTATGCAGATAAGAAAGACTCATATTTTTATGTATATAGATCACCATTCCAAACAAATAAAAAAAAAGCTATTCCTTATAATTATAACATGCATAAACAAAAAGTCATCGACATAACCCGTGATATCTCTATCAAGAATTATCTAGTAGAAGATGATTTTCTAGATATGAAAAAAAATCTGAATAGAAATTTTCTGGATAGAAAGTTTTTTGAGTCGAAAATTCTGATCCAAGCAAATTCTTATAATTATAACATGCATAAACAAAAAGCCGTCGACATAACTGGAGATAATTCTATCAAGAATTATCTAGTAGAAGATGATTTTCTAGATATGGAGAAAAATCTGAATAAAAGTTTTCTGGATAGAAAGTTTTTTGAGTGGACAATTCTGACGTTTTATATTAGAAATAAGGTTGATTTTGAAGCCTGGATCGATACCGATTCCGATTATTCTTTTAGGATTCATAAAGAAATCAACCCATCCAACCAAAACAAAACTTTTTTTGATTGGATGGGAATGAATGTAGAAATACAAAATCGTTCCATATCGAAGCTGGAATTTTGGTTCTTTTCAAAATTTGTGAAATTTTATAATGCATATACGAGTAACCCGTGGATCATACCAATCCAATTACTTTTTTTCAATAAAAACATTAGTGGTCGAGTAGATCTTGAATCATATCTCTCAAACAAATATATTGAAGAAGATTATGCAGGATCGGACAGGAAAAAGGGTATGAGTATAGAAGAGATAAAAAAATACCAAAAAGAGATAGCAAACAATATAGGATTAGAACTTACTTTCTGGCTCAGAAATTATTTGGTTTTGCAATTGAACTTGCATCATGATTCTTTAAATCGAAGACTAATGAATTATATCGATGTATATACTATGCTAATTAGACTTAGAATGAGAAATGTAAAAGAAATTGCCATAGGCTCTATTCAAAGAGGAGAACTAAGTCTAGATATTATGATGATTGAGAATCATAAGCATTTAACTTTATTGAGGAACAAAGCAATGTTGATTATCGAACCTGTTTTTCTTTCTAGAAAAAACAAAAACGATGAACAATTTATTATGTATCAAACCTTAGTCCTTTCATTACTTCATAAGAGTACGCATCAAATTGATGAAATATATCGAACTAATCAAAGAGAACGAGAAAAAAGTCATGTTGATCAAAAGAATTTTTCTAAATACATTAGAAGAAGAACAAGATTGCAAAAGATGATTGATATTAACCAAAAAAATCATTATGATTTGCTTGTTCCTGAAAATATTTTATCCACTAGACGTCGTAGAGAATTGAGAATTCGAATTTGTTTCAATCCTAGGAATACAAATAGTGTGCATAGAAACACAGCATCTTACAATGAGAATAAAGTGAATAATTACTGTCAAGTTTTGGCTAAAAATATTAAAAATCTTAATAGAAATGGAAAAATACTAATTAATTTAATTAATTTTAAATTCTTTCTCCGGATAGATTATCGATTAGAAAATTTAACTTGTATGAATCGCTTTAATTTAAAATTCTTTCTCTGGCCAAATTATCGATTAGAAGATTTAGCTTGTATGAATCGCTATTGGTTTAATACCAATAATGGAAGCCGTTTCAGTATACTAAGGATACATATGTATCCGCGATTGAAAATTCGTTAATCTACATTTGTGAATTTCTTCTATTTACCGTAACATATCTGGTATGCGAAGACAAATGGATACACACATAGATGCATACACACACGTATTGTGTTAACTTCTATTCTGAGACATGATATTAATTTAATGACGTATCCATTAGATCAAATCAAAAAATGAATCAACAAAATTGAATCGTCTTATTTTTATTTTAAGTCTACAATTTTTTTTGAATGCATAAATATAGTATTTTTGTATACCTATTTGAATTGGATCGATTAATAAAAATTAATTTGATTTGAAAAAAAAACCAGAAATTCTTAAAGAAATTAAGATTATTTTATATAGCAAATTAAAAATGAGTGTCATTACTATTACCGATCAATAAAAATATCTATAAAAATAAAAAAGGGGGGCTTTTTATATGGTAAAAAATTCATTTATACCAGTTATTTCACAAGAAACACAAGAAAAAAACTCAGGATCGGTTGAATTTCAAGTATTCAATTTCACCAATAAGATACGCAGACTTACTTCACATTTGGAATTGCACCGAAAAGACTATTTATCTCAAAGAGCTTTACGTAAAATTATGGGAAAACGGCAACGACTACTATCTTATTTGTCAAAGAAAAATTTAATACGTGCTCAAAAATTAATAAATCAGTTGAATATTCGGAAGTCACAAATTCGTTAATTTGAAGAGTCATTTAGAATTATTCGATTTATTAAATCTTGAATTTTGATGAATTTTTTTTGTTTTAAGCAATTCATGAAAGACTGAATCGAGGAAAAACCTATGAATGTCCCAGCTAGAAGAAAAGACCTCATGATAGTTAATATGGGCCCTCACCACCCATCAATGCATGGTGTTCTTCGACTTATTGTTACTCTGGATGGTGAAGATGTTATTGATTGTGAACCAATATTGGGTTATTTACATAGAGGGATGGAAAAAATTGCGGAAAATCGAACAATTATACAATATCTGCCTTATGTAACACGTTGGGATTATTTAGCTACTATGTTTACAGAAGCAATAACCGTAAACGGACCAGAACAGTTGGGAAATATTCAAGTACCTAAAAGAGCCAGCTATATCCGAGTAATTATGTTAGAGTTGAGTCGTATAGCTTCTCACCTACTATGGCTGGGACCTTTTATGGCCGATATTGGTGCACAAACTCCTTTCTTCTATATTTTCAGAGAAAGAGAATTAATATATGATCTATTCGAAGCTGCGACAGGTATGAGAATGATGCATAATTTTTTTCGTATCGGAGGAGTAGCGGCTGATCTACCTTATGGTTGGATAGATAAATGCCTGGATTTCTGCGATTATTTTTTTACAGGGGTTGTTGAATATCAAAAACTTATTACGCGAAATCCTATTTTTTTAGAACGGGTTGAGGGAGTAGGCATTGTTGGTGGAGAGGAAGTAATAAATTGGGGTTTATCAGGACCAATGCTTCGGGCTTCCGGAATAAAATGGGATCTACGTAAAGTTGATAATTATGAGTGTTACGAAGAATTTGATTGGGAAGTTCAATGGCAAAAAGAAGGAGATTCATTAGCTCGTTATTTAGTTCGAATTGGTGAAATGATGGAATCTATAAAAATTATTCAACAAGCTCTGGAAGGAATTCCGGGCGGACCATATGAGAATTTAGAAATCCGCTGCTTTGATAGAGAAAAGGAGCCAGAATGGAATGATTTTGACTATCGATTCATTAGTAAAAAACCGTCTCCGACTTTTGAATTGCCGAAACAAGAACTTTATGTAAGAGTTGAAGCCCCAAAGGGAGAATTAGGAATTTTTTTAATGGGGGATCAGAATAGTTTTCCTTGGAGATGGAAAATTCGACCCCCGGGTTTTATCAATTTGCAAATTCTTCCTCAATTAGTTAAAAGAATGAAATTGGCCGATATTATGACAATATTAGGTAGTATAGATATCATTATGGGAGAAGTTGATCGTTGAAATGATAATTGAAACAACAGAAATACAAGATATCAATTCTTTTTCCAGATTGGAATCTTTAAAAGAAGTCTATGGAATTCTATGGATACTGGCCCCTATTTTGATTCTTGTATTGGGAATCACAATAGGTGTACTAGCAATTGTATGGTTAGAAAGAGAAATATCTGCAGGGATACAACAGCGTATTGGACCTGAATATGCTGGTCCTTTGGGAGTTCTTCAAGCTTTAGCAGATGGAACAAAACTACTTTTCAAAGAGAATCTTATTCCACCTAGGGGAGATATTCGTTTATTCAGTATCGGACCATCCATATCAGTTATATCAATTCTAATAAGTTATTCAGTAATTCCTTTTGGCTATAACTTTGTTTTAGCGGATCTCAATATCGGTGTTTTTTTATGGATTGCTATTTCGAGTATTGCTCCCATTGGACTTCTTATGTCAGGATATGGGTCAAATAATAAATATTCCTTTTTGGGTGGTCTACGAGCTGCTGCTCAATCGATTAGTTATGAAATACCATTAACTTTATGTGTGTTATCAATATCTCTACGTGCGATTCGTTAAGACAGAAACTTTTCTTTCCATGCTATGTTCCTTTCTTTATAAGTTTATAAGACTTTATAGGAAAGGGGTAGAATAAAATTGAGTAGATATCCTCATTTTTATTATTATCGTTATTCGCAATTCGGATTGAAGAAGTAAATCAGATAGTTATATATGAGTGAAATAAAACAGCTTCTATTTCTTATGTAAATTTAGATTTTAAAATATTGAATATAATTTTAATTTTTGAATACTATATTTAAATATATATATTTTAAATATATATATAGTGGGATACTTTGAATTTGCAGTAAAAATATTGAGTCTCATTTTCTATGTATAAGAATTAAGTGAAAAAAAAATTATAAGCAGAAGCATCTGTTTATCCCAAGATTGGGTGGTTAGTCATCCTCTGTCTTGAAGCGGACTCAAAAGACCAACCTTATTGAGTTTTCACTACCGTTTGTATGAATTCTCATACATATATTAACATAAATAAGGGAGGTTAATAAAAAAATGAGTGGATGGTTAGAAACACCAAGATACACAAAGGATTAGTAATGCGGATTATTTAAATTATCCAAAAGAGCATTTCCGCATAATAAAAAAAGAATACTAATTGGGGCTTTAAGTTGGTAGAAAAAATCAAGCAATACTCTCCACAATTCCGATCCAGAGTATGCTCCTATCCACTGATTAAATAAATAACTATCAGGAACGAAATAATCCTTTAATTTTTTTAAGTCCCCCTTTACTTGCCCCCAAAAAAGAAGAAAAGGAAGAGTAGGAACGAAAAAAAAAAACAAAAAAAAAACAAAAAAGAGTGATCCTTTTTTTTATTTTTTTTCTTTCTTATATCTATACTCATGGAGATCGAATTCATGTCATAATTCAGAAACTAATGTCTAATTATTTTTCGTAATTGAAAACGATGGGGGTTATTGATAATACTAACAGAGTATTTTATTGAAGAATTAAGGTATGTATTACTCAGCAAATTCAAATTTTGATTTTTAAGGGATGAGATCAATTCAGAAGTACTTTTTGTATCTTTTATTAAAATCAAAATGGATTTCTCTTTATTATTTAATTATTTATTAGATTATTATAGATTATTAGAACAGACAGAATTCAATTGGTCTAATTCAGTACCATCCTATCGATTTTAATCTTCTCTATCTTAGCGATATATCAAGAGATAAATAATCGGAATGGTCCTTAGATTTATTTAAGGCTTTCGAGGAGCCGTATGCGGTGAAAATCTCATGTACGGTTCTGTAATAGCGATGGTAACAGTAATGTTATCATCGACTAGGATTATCTAACAGTTTAAGTACGGTTGATATAGTTGATGCGCAATCAAAATATGGTTTTTGGGGATGGAATTTGTGGCGTCAACCTATAGGTTTCATCGTTTTTTTAATTTCTTCCCTAGCGGAATGTGAAAGATTACCTTTTGATTTACCAGAAGCAGAAGAGGAATTAGTAGCAGGTTATCAAACCGAATATTCGGGTATAAAATTTGGTTTATTTTATGTTGCTTCCTATTTAAACCTATTAATTTCTTCATTATTTGTAACAGTTCTTTACTTGGGCGGTTGGAATATCTCTATTCCGTATATGTTTGTTTATGAGCTTTTTGAAATAAATAAAACATATGGAGTTTTTGGAACTACAATTGGTATCTTTATTACACTAGCTAAAACTTATTTGTTCTTGTTCGTTGCTATTACAACAAGGTGGACTTTGCCTAGGCTAAGAATGGACCAATTATTAAATCTTGGATGGAAGTTTCTTTTACCTATTTCTCTCGGTAATATATTATTAACAACTTCGTTTCAACTGTTTTCACTGTAAAAGATTGATCTTCTATATTCATAACTTGTCTCAAACAAGAGAAAGAAACAAAAAAAAATATTTATAGATATTCACGATATGTTCCTTATGGTAACTGGGTTCATGAATTATGGTCAACAAACAATCCGAGCTGCAAGGTACATTGGTCAAAGTTTCATGATTACCCTATCCCACGCAAATCGTTTACCTGTGACTATTCAATATCCTTATGAAAAATCAATCACATCGGAACGTTTCCGCGGTCGAATCCATTTTGAATTTGATAAATGCATTGCTTGTGAAGTATGTGTTCGTGTATGTCCTATAGATCTACCCGTTGTTGATTGGAAACTGGAAACTGATATTCGAAAGAAACGATTGCTTAATTACAGTATTGATTTCGGAATCTGTATATTTTGTGGTAACTGTGTTGAGTATTGTCCGACAAATTGTTTATCAATGACTGAAGAATATGAACTTTCGACTTATGATCGTCACGAATTGAATTATAATCAAATTGCTTTGGGCCGTTTACCAATGTCAGTAATTGATGATTATACAATTCGAACAATTCAAATAAAATAAAATTATTTATATTATAATTTTATATTATAATCAAAAATTTTATTACAAATAACAAAATCATAGAAATCATATTCTATATATCAGTATATCATTATATATATAATATATATAATTAATATATATAATATATTTCATATAATATATTAAATATCAGTATATCATTATATATATAATATATATAATTAGAATAAATTAGAATAAATATAATTATTAGAATAAATAAAATATTAGAAAAAGTAGAAATATACTAAAATCTATATAAATATATAATATAGTCTAGTTTTAGTATAGTTTCAAACTACTCTTTCGTATCAAGAATGGAATGATATTGGTCCTATAACTGTACCTATATCAATTCACACTCCTTACGATTGAATTTAATTCAATGCGGAGAAAAATTTAGTATATAAAATTTTTTCCTGGTCGTATCAATAAAGTCATGAAATTTGGGTTTATTTATCTCTTATTTTACATATAATATTTTACATATTATGGATTTGCCGGAACCACTACATGATTTTCTTTTAGTCTTTCTGGGATCAGGTCTTGTATTAGGAAGTCTAGGAGTAGTATTACTTACCAACCCAATTTTTTCTGCCTTTTCCTTGGGACTGGTTCTTGTTTGTATATCTTTCCTCTATATTTTATTAAACTCCCATTTTGTAGCTGCATCACAGCTACTTATTTACGTGGGAGCTATAAACGTTTTAATCATATTCGCTGTTATGTTCACGAATGGTTCAGAAGATTACCAAGATTTTCATCTTTGGACCGTTGGGGATGGAATTACTTTGATGGTTTGTACAAGTATTTTTGTTTCACTAATAACTACTATTCCAGATATATCATGGTACGGGATTATTTGGACTACAAGACCAAATCAGATTATAGAGCAAGATTTGATAAGTAATAGTCAACAAATTGGAATTCATTTATCAACAGATTTTTTTCTTCCATTTGAACTCATTTCAATAATTCTTTTAGCTGCTTTGATAGGTGCAATTGTCGTGGCTCGCCAGTAAGAAATCTTTAGAACTAATAATTAGAACTAATAATATAAATTAATTAGAACTAATAATATAAATCCAAATTCAATTTTGTTCTATTTTATCACATTTATTTCGGTTGAATTCTATGTGAACGTGAAAGAATGTTTATAAAGAGTGTTTATGTAGAAATTTTTTTTTTTGATTTATTACCAATATATTCTTTTAGTTCAGATCAATTGAATCCATTGAATTGTTGTTCATATTGAAATTAATCGAAATTGATAAGGAGTTGGTCAATGATGCTCGAACATGTACTTGTTTTGAGTGCCTATTTATTTTCTATCGGTATCTATGGATTGATCACGAGCCGAAATATGGTTAGGGCCCTTATGTGTCTTGAACTTATATTGAATGCAGTTAATATAAATCTCGTAACTTTTTCTGATTTTTTTGATAGTCGCCAATTAAAAGGAAATATTTTTTCAATTTTTGTTATAGCTATTGCAGCCGCTGAAGCAGCTATCGGACCTGCTATTGTTTCCTCAATTTATCGTAACAGAAAATCAACTCGTATCAACCAATCAAATTTGTTGAATAAATAAAATAGTATTAATCAGAATTAATCATAAAAACTAGAATTTAGATCATATATGCTACACAACTTATGATCATGTTTGCGAAAACGTAAGAAATCAAAGTATCTTAGCCCTCTTGTCTTCTTATGAATTGATCCAGAAGTCGATTTTGATTAGCAAAATTTTGATAAATCATTGATTCATCTGGTGTCTAAATATATGATTCATTTACGAGTTTACTAGATCGAAAATTAAAAATTTCTGATGTTCAAAAATTACTATAGATCCAATGTCACATTCAGTAAAGATTTATGATACATGTATAGGATGTACTCAATGTGTCCGAGCTTGCCCCACAGATGTATTAGAAATGATACCTTGGGACGGATGTAAAGCTAAGCAAATTGCTTCTGCCCCAAGAACAGAGGACTGTGTTGGTTGTAAGAGGTGTGAATCTGCCTGTCCGACGGATTTCTTAAGTGTTCGAGTTTATTTATGGCATGAAACAACTCGAAGCATGGGTCTAGCTTATTGATACATTTCAAAAAACACCACACGAATACATTTTTTTTACTGGCAAAAACCCGCGCTCAAAATAGAAATTTCTTTTCTATTTTGAGCACGGGTTTTTCTGGCCCATTCTGGCCCAAGTGTATCTTATTTTTATCACGAATTATTTTCCTTGGTTAACAATAGTTATAGTTTTGCCAATAGCCGGGGGTTCTTTAATCTTCTTATTTCCTCATAGAGGAAATAAGGTAATTCGTTGGTATACTATTTGTATATGCTTAATGGATCTACTTCTAACAACCTATGCATTTTGTTATCATTTCCAATTGGATGATCCATTAATCCAACTGACGGAGAATTATAAATGGATTCATTTTTTTGATTTTTACTGGAGATTCGGAATAGATGGACTCTCTATAGGACCTATTTTACTGACGGGATTTATTACCAGTTTAGCTACTTTAGCAGCTCAGCCGGTTACTCGAGAATCCCGATTATTCCATTTCCTGATGTTAGCAATGTATAGCGGTCAAATAGGACCATTTTCTTCTCAAGATATTTTACTTTTTTTCATCATGTGGGAATTCGAATTAATTCCCGTTTATCTACTTTTATCCATGTGGGGGGGAAAGAAACGTTTGTATTCAGCTACCAAGTTTATTTTGTACACTGCGGGAAGTTCTATTTTTTTATTAATGGGAATTCTAAGTATCGGTTTATATGGTTCTAATGAACCAACATTAAATTTTGAAACATTAACTAATCAATCGTATCCTGTGGCGCTGGAAATAATATTCTATATGGGATTTCTTATTGCTTTTGCTGTCAAATTACCAATTATACCCTTACATACATGGTTACCAGACACCCACGGAGAAGCACATTACAGTACTTGTATGCTTTTGGCCGGAATCTTATTAAAAATGGGAGCGTATGGATTAGTTCGAATTAATATGGAATTATTACCCCATGCTCATTCTATATTTTCCCCTTGGTTAATTATATTAGGTTCAATTCAAATAATCTATGCAGCTTCAACATCTCTTGGTCAACGTAATTTAAAAAAAAGAATCGCCTATTCCTCGGTATCTCATATGGGTTTCATAATTATAGGAATTGGTTCTATAAACGATACGGGGCTCAACGGGGCCATTTTACAAATAATCTCTCATGGATTTATTGGCGCCGCGCTTTTTTTCTTGGTGGGAACTACTTATGATAGATTACGTCTTCTTTATCTTGACGAAATGGGCGGAATGGCTATCCCAATGCCAAAAATATTTACGGTTTTCACTATCTTATCGATGGCTTCTCTTGCATTGCCGGGTATGAGCGGTTTTGTTGCAGAATTGATAGTTTTTTTTGGAATAATTACCAGCCCAAAATATTTTTTAATGATAAAAATACTAATTACTTTTGTAATAGCAATTGGGATGATATTAACTCCTATTTATTCATTATCTATGTTACGACAAATGTTCTATGGATACAACCTTTTTAATACACTAAACTCTCATTTTTTTGATTCTGGACCGCGAGAGTTATTTATTTCGATTTCTATCCTTATACCTGTTATAGGTATTGGTATTTATCCGGATTTCATTTTTTCATTTTCAGTTGACAAGGTTGAAGCTATTCTATCTAATTTTTTATAGATAGTTTTCGTGAATAAAACCGAAAAATCAAAAAGAGAAATAAATCCTGAACTAAGTACAATCAAAAAAAAAGATTTTTCCGTTGGATTAACAAAAAATGAATTTGAATTGTAATCGAATATGTTTGTTGTTTGTGAGAACCCCTTGAATCACTACATTACTTGATTTAAAGGGTTCTCGACGGTTTATGGGAAGTTTTCTTATATATAATATTATATTATAATATTATATTATAATATTATATATAGGCTTACTATATTTGTATTTGTCAGGTCCTTTACTTACTTTAATTCAATTAGATGTAAATGAACCATAACTGTGTAGTCCTATTCCTAATAAATTGATTCCAAAATAACATATCCAAATTATAAGAAAGCCCATAGAGGCCACTATTGAAGAATTTATACTTTTCCATTTTTGATTTTTTCGAGTATGTAAATAAATTGCGAATATGGTCCAAGTAATAAATGCCCAAGTTTCCTTTGGATCCCAATTCCAATATGATCCCCATGCCTCATTAGCCCATACTGCTCCCGAAAGAATACCTATCGTTAAAAAGATAAAACCTAGACTAATAATACGATAACTCCAACGATCCAATTGTTGAATAAATTGAGACTTGTAATAATTTATAGAAGAAAAAAAAGAAGTTTTTCGTAAAACATTATTTCTTTCATTCGTGTATTTGATCTCAGCAAAAGAAAATGATTCATTTAAAAAATAGAAATTTTTGCTTTTACCAAAAATCCTTATGATTTCTCGAAATGTAATGACTAAAATAGCTACGGATAATAATGATCCACATAAAAGAGCTGCATAGCCCAATATCATCATACTTACATGCATCATTAACCAATGGGATTGTAGAGCGGGTACTAATATTGTCGATTGATGCATTTCGGTTAAAAGACCCGAAGTAGCAAAACCTTGGGTAAAAATAACACTTGGTGCTATTATTGTACTTAAATGGTTTTTATGCTTTTTAAAATACGGAACCATATGAAAAATGGAAAAACTCCATGAAAGAAATATTAATGATTCATATAAATCACTAAATGGTAAATGGCCCGAAAAAATCCAACGAGTAACTAACAATCCTGTTATACAGAAAAAAGTTATTATCATGCCTTTTTCGGACGAATCATATAATTCTACAATTTCATTGACTAATAAGGTTATCAAATGAATTGAAATTACAATTGATACGACCGAAAACGATATATGAGTTAATATATGCTCTAAAGTTGAAAATATCATAAAAAAAAGGTCTGAATACTAGGAATATAAATCGGGAATTGAATTCATTATGGGACTTACTCTTTTAGAAGATAAGATGCCATGCCGCCACTCGGACTCGAACCGAGATGCTCTAGCACTGCTTCCTAAGAGCAGCGTGTCTACCAATTTCACCATAGCGGCTTACTCAAAATCATAATAACTGATTTTTATTCAATCGTCGAGATTGAAAGAGTCAATTCAAATGTAATATTTGTTTAGTAATTAGTAAACATTAAAGAATTGAAAGAATTTTATTTTTTATTTATATTAATTATTTCTTTTTATTTATATTAATTATTTCTAATAATAGAATATTAAAATAATTAATAAATTAATATAATATTAAAATAATAGATAATAAGATATTTATAATTTTATTAAATAAATTAATAAATATTATTATATTAATAAATTTATATATATATTTATTATATTATTTATATATTTATTATATTATATAAATTATAGAATTTATATATATATTTTATATATTTGTTTATATTTATATATATTTTTATATTATATATTAATATATTAATATTATTTTATATTAATATTATATTTTTAATATTATATTTATATTTTTATTATATTTTTCTATTTAGTTTTATAAATTTTTATAAATTTTAAATAATAAATATATATTTATTTATTTTTATGATTTTTTTATTAATTCTAAATATATATATAAATTCTCTAAAAGAATAGAATTTCTATAGAATAGAATTTATATATATATTTAGATATTTTGAATTTATAAATATAAAAAGAAAAAAACGAAATAAAAAAAAAGAATAATAAACGAGAGACGTTAGAATATTCTTTGAATCCAGCTAATTCAGATTATTCAAACATTTCTATTTTTTTTGTTGCACAAAAAAACTTTTAGAGTTCTTCGTAGAAAGAGATTGCGCTAATGAAAAAGCTTTCAATGCTGCCCAATATCCCCTCTTTTTCCAAAAAGTTTTCCTAATGTTTTTTTTGGATATAGAAGTGCGCTTTTTTGGAACTGCCATTCAAAAATTATACTAGTTTTTTCATTGCTATAGTTGGATGTGATGTGAAAGACATTTAAAATAACAACGAATTGTTCTTTAATTAGCCAAATATGTATCTATATATCTATCTATATAGATAGATATAGATATTGTAATTAATACCCCCTAAAATAAGAAAAATGTGGATATGTAAAAAAGAACATAATCTTTTTTCTTTTTTGTTCCCAGTAATTTTTTATGTAATTCTTACAAAAAAAATAGCACTCTCCGTTCACTATTTTCTACATGGAAAAAATACATCTAAAAAGTTTAATTTAAAAACCCAACTTTTATTCTACTTAATTTTAATTTAAATTGGTCGTTAAGCTAATCAACATACATGATTTTTCATCTATTTTCATTCTCTACATTGAATATCATAACTTTTTTTTTTTTCAAACTTTTCCAAACATATATATATATGTTTTTATTTATATATGTTTTTATTATATTTATTATAATATATATCTTTTTATTTTATTGTAATGTAAAATAATCAATTAGTTTAAAAATGAACTAATGTTTCTGAATAAACAAACTAAAAAAATTCTTATTTTATTGGGTGATGTCATAGAGATTGTTTTTTATGATTCATATCAAAATAAACTAATGTTCTTAATTTTGGTGTAATTTTTTATACTTACTCTAAAGATATAGATATAAATAGATATAAACTTTTGTATAATTGTATAAAAAAATTCAAATTTTGATTTTATTTATTTTAAATAAAATTTTATTTAATAAAATAAAAATAAATAGTAATATTTATTACTATTAAGAAAAATAATAATAAAGTATATTTTTCAAATTTGCTTATTGTCCTATTTTGACTTTGTACTTTGCAATATTGGAAGTATTCCTCAAAGATTCAGAATATCTAATAATAGATAATTCTAGTTATATGTTCACTTTTTTTATTAACTGAACCCTTTCAAAAGAGATAAAACCGGCAAATAAGAAAAAAAACTCGTTAAGAATACAAATATTTTTTATTCTTTATTTTATTTTTGTATGGAATATACACATCAATCTTCATGGATCCTACCTTTCATTCCACTTCCAGTTCCTATGTTAATAGGGGTAGGACTTCTACTTTTTCCCACGGCAACAAAAAATCTTCGTCGTATGTGGGCTTTTCCTAGTATTTTATTGTTAAGTATAGTTATGGTTTTTTCTGTCGATCTGTCCATTCATCAAATCAACAACAGTTCTATCTATCAATATGTATGGTCTTGGACTATAAATAATAATTTTTCTTTAGAGTTTGGTTACTTGATCGATTCACTTACCTCTATTCTATTAATATTAATCACTACTGTTGGCATTCTGGTTCTTATTTATAGTGACAATTATATGTCTCATGATCAAGGATATTTGAGATTTTTTGCTTATATTAGTTTTTTTAATACTTCAATGTTGGGATTAGTTACTAGTTCTAATTTGATACAAATTTACATTTTTTGGGAATTGGTTGGAATGTGTTCTTATTTATTAATAGGTTTTTGGTTCACACGCCCTACTGCGGCAAATGCTTGTCAAAAAGCCTTTGTAACTAATCGTGTAGGGGATTTTGGTTTATTATTAGGAATTTTAGGTTTTTATTGGATAACGGGTAGTTTGGAATTTCGGGATTTTTTTCAAATATTCAATAACTTGATTTATAATAATGAGGTTAATATTTTATTTGTTATTTTGTGTGCCTTCTTGTTATTTTGCGGTTCAGTTGCTAAATCTGCCCAATTCCCCCTTCATGTATGGTTACCGGATGCTATGGAAGGGCCTACCCCTATTTCCGCTCTTATCCATGCTGCTACTATGGTAGCGGCGGGAATTTTTCTTGTAGCTCGACTTCTTCCTCTTTTCATAGTTATACCTTCCATAATGAATGGAATAGCTTTGATAGGTATAATAACAGTAGTATTAGGAGCTATTTTAGCCCTTGCTCAAAAAGATATTAAGAGAAATTTGGCCTATTCTACAATGTCGCAATTGGGTTATATGATGTTAGCTTTAGGTATGGGTTCTTATCGAGCTTCTTTATTTCATTTGATTACTCATGCTTATTCAAAAGCATTGTTGTTTTTAGGATCCGGGTCCATTATTCATTCAATGGAAGCTATTGTTGGGTATTCTCCAGATAAAAGTCAAAATATGGTCCTTATGGGTGGTTTAATAAAACATACGCCAATAACAAAAACTGCTTTTTTAGTGGGTACACTTTCTCTTTGTGGTATTCCACCCTTTGCCTGTTTTTGGTCCAAAGATGAAATTCTTAATGATAGTTGGTTGTATTCACCAATTTTCGCAATAATAGCTTCTTCCACAGCAGGATTAACTGCATTTTATATGTTTCGGATCTATTTACTTGTTTTTGAAGGATATTTAAACGTTAATTTTCAAAATTTCAATGGAAAAAAAAATAGTTCATTCTATTCAATATCTTTATGGGGGAAAGAGGGAAAAAAATGTCTAAAAAAAAAAATTCATTTATTAGCTTTATTAACAATGAATAATAATGAAAGGACTTCTTTTTTTCGGAAGAAGACACATCCACATCGAATTAATAGAAATGTCAAAAGTATAACACGTCTTTTTATTGATATTGTCTATTTTGGTACTAAAAAGACTGCTTGTTTCTATCCCCATGAATCGGACAATACTATGCTATTTTCTATGCTTGTATTAGTACTATTTACTTTATTTGTTGGGGGCATAGGAATTTCTTTCAGTCAAGAAGGAATAGATTTAGATATATTATCTAAATTGTTAGTTCCGTCTATAGACCTTTTGCATCAAAATTCCAAAAATTCTGTGGATTGGTATGAATTTTTGACAAATGCAACTTTTTCGATCAGTCTAGCTTTTTTCGGAATATTTATAGCGTCTTTTTTTTATAAGCCTGTTTTTTCGGCCTTACAAAGTTTGAATTTACTTAATTTATTTGATAAAAATTTTCCTAAAAAGATTGTTGCCGATAAAATTATAAATGTCATATATGATTGGTCATATAATCGTGGTTACATAGATGCTTTTTATGAAATATCTTTAATTGCGAATGTAAGAAAATTAGCTAAGCTAAATTATTTTTTTGATATACAAGTAATTGATGGAATTCCAAATGGAGTTGGTATTACAAGTTTTTTTATCGGAGAGACTATAAAATATCTGGGGGGTGGACGAATTTCTTCATATATTTTATTTTTTATATTTTTTGTATTAATCTTTTTAGTAATTTGCTACATTTTTTTTTATGTTTAATGAAATATTATTAGTTATTTATTTTTATAATTTTAATTTATTTTTATTTATTTAATATTCATAACTAATTCATAACTATATTCATAACAATTTGTTGTTGCATCGAAACATATAAATGTTGACTAATCTGCCTAACAT